ATTCTGTTTACTGAATCACATGAAATTTTACCCAACTCCATATTTGTAATGAAGTGTATGAATTACGTATGAACCGAAGAATAAAGAGAATTTTTTACTTAAAACTTAAATTGGAAGTTGCAACAGATCCAAATGGAAAGGAATTGATAAAACAATACTAAAAACAGAATTTTGTCACTTAGACCTATTAAGGTTTATAGGGTTTTGTATAGACAAAAAAAAATAAAACGATTCAAATTATATAATTATAGAATATTACATATTGGAATTTGAAAAAAAAATCAAATGATTCAGTATTTGGGAGATAAAGACACAAAAATCAGAAACAATATAGAATCCCTTTTTTGAGCACTTAACCGATGAATTTCGGTGTTCAAAAAATGATTCGCAGAGAAGAGAGATATTTGTACTTTAACTTATTTTTGAGTAGAATACCATTTGAAGTGTATAAAGTGTATAAGAAGGGTTGCATTTATTAAACACGTACGCGGATGGCTATAATATCCGACTTCTCTTTTATTTTAGTACCTTCTATTCGGGACAGCCCGGGTCGTCCTTTATCAAACGAAAATAAAATATCTATTCAATGCAAAAATGAAGTAGAATCATTTTATGATAATTCCCTATCGACAACATATCTAACTAATAGATATCTGTAATTTATGTTCTGGGGTTTACATAGACTCATATATTTTGTTATAATTGAAATTGAGAAGGATTTTTTGATTAAAAAAAAGAAATAATGATTAGTTTTATCTCAATTTGTATTTTCTTATGTATGTCATTAGGAAAACACAATTTTGAGATTAAAATCTCCAGAAGCGTTCATAAATTCGAAGTAAGCATAAGCAGTCAATAGTTAATGGTTCCAATTTGTCGGCTGAAAATCCACATGTGATTTCTCAATAGAAAAGCGAGAGAATGTTTTTAGCATTGTGGATTTTGAGATACTCTAGAATGAATCGAAGGAATGGATCAAATCCAAAACAAAAAAATTAAAAATTTCAAGTACAATAAAAATTTAGTAATCCGAGAAGATTTTTGTATCATTTTGGCGGCATGGCCGAGTGGTAAGGCGGGGGACTGCAAATCCTTTTTCCCCAGTTCAAATCCGGGTGTCGCCTGATCAAACAAAAAACCCGAAATCTCTTCTTTTCTTCTGTTCTGCTGATATAACTCGGAGAATAATTCTCCGGTAGAAACAGAGGAAAGACTGTTGATATTTTGTTTGATTCTAAACATTTGGTCTGAGGTTTTTGGAAAATAAAAGATTGTGAATCCTCGTTCGCATCTAGGATTCAAGGAAATATTAGAATCTATTCTTATAGTAGGGAGCTTTTAAGACTTTATGATTCCCTTTACTATACTAAGGGACTGTCTAATGACTGGATCTTGGATTAGATTGTAGAGCCTGCTAAGAAATATGATTCTATTTAGAATTTTGGAAAGGGTTGGAAGTTGCGTTATATATGACGGACTTGCGAGATGAACGCTGGGGTATCCAATCAATATTAGACTCGATGGATAATATTTTTTTTATAGAAAAAAGAAAGAATTTTTTTTTGATAACCCCTAGCCAAGCCCTCTACCCCTCAGAGATAATCGGGAAAGGGGGTATGGATTAGGGGAAATAGAGGTCTGTACTAGATAGTGATTTATCTTTTTTAGTGATTTCTCCCTTTCCGTTTTTACTTACGAGGGTCAACAAAAAAATAGGCCTTATTATTCACACGTTCCCATTCCCTTTGGATATTTTGCTTGTGTTTAATCTTTCCCCGATTCGAAATCAGAATCAGATTGGTTTATCAATAGTGTTCGGAGAAAATCCCCTTTTTTTGACTCTGCACCATTGATTCCACTATTATAAGTGAGGAATAATTCCTTTGTATTTATAGAGATAGGAGACATAATTCACATGGATATAGTAAGTCTCGCTTGGGCTGCTTTAATGGTAATCTTTACATTTTCCCTTTCACTCGTAGTGTGGGGAAGAAGTGGGCTCTAGAAGTACTGCTAAATGGAGTTGAGGAATCAAACCGTATAACTTGTTTTATAGATCGTTCTGCAACGCGTTTTTAACTATTTAAAATAAAAATATCTGAATTTCGAATTTCATTGGAGTCAAATGGAGTAATCTATGATATGAATCATACTCTTTCAATCAAAGAGATATTTGAGCGATTCCCCTGTTTGTATTTCGAAAAGAAGGGGATTCAGATGATTAGAAATTTATTCCAACCTAAGATTCTTCCGAAATTTTCTATTTCAATCAATGGAATGGGCTCTTACCATCTTTATAGATGGATACTGAGGTAGACCGGACCCCTTTTTTTGTTTGATTGCTTTTCCTTTTTACTGTTCAAAGAACAAGTGATTTTGTTAAGTGTATACGAACTTTCTATGATAAATGATATATAGTAGTTATCTAACGAGAGACTATGCAATAATAAGATCTTGCTTCGGACGAATCACATATTGGGCATTTTTCGCTTGGTTTCTAATCTTATAAAAGGCGATTTATGCTTTATCGACTTTTTTCATATCATGGTTTGGGCGTTAAAAATAAGTGAGGTTTCCTCTTCTTTATTAGGAAAAGGAATTAGAATCCTAAGATAATTCTAATCTTAGATTGATCGTAACAAATAGATGTAGCAAATAAATATAATTGGGTGTTATGTCAATTCTATACAATATGTTATGTCAATTCCATACAATATATGGAATTAATAGAATATATTACATGATCAAAATTTGTAGATTGATCTATAGAATCTATCTTTATTCTAGATTAAAACTTTATAGAATAAGAGATCGATAGTATGGTAGAAAGAAGGATTCATCTATTTCTTTCTTACCATACTATCAAATTAATAGAATACTGCCGATTAAAGTCCGCTCATTTCATTTAAGTTAAGACACGAAATTGGAATCCTTTTCATTTGACTTCGTCAATTTTTGATAAGAACTCAGAAGGAAAGTTTTATTCAAATTAATTTGAAAATTAAAATGAATTAATCATTTTGACTAACTGTTTTTACATAAATGATAAGTAGAAAGGCGGTAGGAACTAGAATGAATAGTGCAGTAGCAATAAATGCAAGAATATTTACTTCCATAATCTCATCGGTTTTTTTACTTTACAATAACTCGGGATTTAATCCCATAGAGATGATAAATCTTTCGTCTGTAAATTCAATGAATGAATTACCTCTCGATGATCTTGAATGGGATCAATATCATGAATAACAATATCTGATCTATCAAATCAACTCGTAGTCGAGACTTGAATAGTATAACATAGGAAGTTCTTTTATCCATACCAAAAAATAATTTTGATTTCTGAACCAATTAATCCAAAATTCCTTGTATTTATTATCCGTTTCCTTGTTTTTTTCTATAACTTATCTTGCGTCTTGCTTGTATAATCCTCTGATGAAGGATTATCAGATTGCCTTTCCACTTCGATTAGTCACATAATTACAAATCTAAACAAACAATAAACGCGAAATGGAACACATAGTAAAGAAAAAAGAAACAAAGACTCCTTTTTGCTTGGGAATGAAATTATGCCCCCCGACCCCCTTTCTATGTTCTATGAAAGGGTGAAATGAATAGATGTATTTATTGGATATTGGATCCGTCGGGACTGGCGGGGCTCGAACCCGCAGCTTCCGCCTTGACAGGGCGGTGCTCTGACCAATTGAACTACAATCCCAGGAAAATAAGGGATCTAGCAGAAGATTTTCTTCTTTTTTAGCTTCGTATGCGGTATTTCTGAATGACAAGGTGGGTTATGGTAGATTGGCGAATTATTGGGCCGAGCTGGATTTGAACCAGCGTAGACATGTTGCCAACGAATTTACAGTCCGTCCCCATTAACCACTCGGGCATCGACCCAGGAAGAATCAATTTGAGGCTTATTGGTAATCCATGATCAACTTCCTTTCGTAGTACCCTACCCCCAGGGGAATTCGAATCCCCGCTGCCTCCGTGAAAGAGAGGTGTCCTAAACCACTAGACGATGGGGGCTAACTTGCTCAACCGCCCTCATACTATGATCATAGTATGATCAGTTTTTTGAAATTGTCAATATAATGGAATGGTATGATTAGATCTGAGGGATCTTTGCATTTTTCAGAGAATTGTATCGAATTTTTTGATTCGTCGTTCATATTAAAGAATACTAGGGATAGGAGTTTTTCAGAGAATGATTGGTCCGTCAGAAAAGAAAAGGGAGGGGTCAGTTCTATTTTTTTTGCTTTCATTCATTGTTAAGATGAGATATCCTTATCTCTATCTCACACTAAACCGGGAAAGTAACAACCAATAAATCTAGTAAAATAAATCTATTAAGCGAGATCAACAAGTTATTGAAAATCTTCTATAAAATTTTAGTTCAAGGGGACAAGTAGAATCTCTTCATCACACGATTCAATGAAATATCTTGAAATTTATTTTATGTTGAATTGGTAACTGTCCATGTTATGTATCAATCAAGTCAATTTTGCTTTGATAGGAATCATTTCAATAAAATAAATGTCGGTCTTAAAAAAATTTACCCTAGAGTTGCTAGGCAAATCCATTTGATTATTAAAAATAAGCCACTAGCCACTATGAGTCTAGTGCATATACTTATGTATATAATATATGTGCATATAGATATTTTATCTACATAGCGACCCGTTGGGGAATTTAATCAAATAAGCCCTTTTAACTCAGTGGTAGAGTAACGCCATGGTAAGGCGTAAGTCATCGGTTCAAATCCAATAAGGGGCTTTGGGGTTTTTCAGATAAAGTACATAGTATTCAGAAAATAGAGATATTTTTTTTATTTGGAATAAAAAAAGTAACTAACTAGATACTACGTTATCATTATACTGAGTTAGAGTATATAGTAGTTCTAGTTATAAAGTGGAACATTTGTTCAGTAAATTTTCATTATTATGAATAATAATTCTAATCCACCTCTTGAATTACCAGAGATCCTTATTTTTCCTTAT